AAGTAGATTATCTTACCATTAATTTTACAACTTCTATGATCTCTTCCCGAACCAAACATGAATCTTTCGATTCATTTGGCTCTCACGCTCAATTATTTAGTTTATGGGCATTCCCATATCTTTTAATGTAATGAACCTACCCTCTCTTTTCTGTTCCTATTCAAAGATATCGAAACTTATCTTATAATATTATATAAGTATAAGACCAGAATATTAAGAGGACTCTTCCGACCAGACAAAAAATCTATCCCTAATTGTCAGCAAAGTTGTTTCTTTAATTTGTTTTTGATTTCATTTCTATTTCAAATTCTTATACTTATATATATATTTCCACTTTTTTTTTCAAGTCTAAAAATCCAAAAAATTCCCTTTTTTATACATAGGTCGTCGCTTCGGCATTGTATAAAAAAAAAAGGCAAGGCCCCCATTCTCTAGTAAATAGTTTCAAATAATTTTATTGATATGAGTGTTCTATATCGGATGAATTACCTACTATTATTTTATGTGGTAGAAAGAGTACCATGTTGTGCCTGGACTTCAAACAGTTTAGCTTTAACCATGTTAATGGTCTCACATTATTATTGGTTGATAGAGAATCAAAGTTGATTTACCAATGAGTCACGAAATGCTATGGTTCTTACATATGATTTCTGAATTTATTCAGAAGTAATTCGTCGAGATCGTGCACCTTTTTTACTATTATCCTAGCAAGAAATAAAATAACATAAATAAAGTGCGGATGGTTGGATCCAACCTATATTCTTGAAATACACAACTCGTACACACTCCCTTTCCAAAAAAAATCAATACACCAAGCACTACAGTTAGATTTATTGGATTTGTTGCTAAAATATCAGTATTAAACCCGAAACTCCCGGCGGATGGCCAATAGCCCAAGGAAACAAAAAAATCGGTTACATTTTTCATACGCTCTCCCCTTTCTTATAGATAAGACTAACAAAGAACAGAGTTCTTTTTGTATCACCTCGCTCACCCTTTTTTGATCAATTTCTTTTTATTCATTTTTATCATTTTCATTTCATTTGAAAAATTTCTCTATTTCTTTTAGTTTCCAATTAAAATTAAGAAGAGATACTTATTAAGTTAGGTCCGAGGCCTCGCGTCAATTGTGAAATATCTCGTTTGTTGAAATGAAACGCCGCCTCAAAGTTCAAAAGGTTTCCATTGTACTAACTCGGGGTGGTAATGGTAAGGAAGAAAGCGAGCAAAAATCTGCTAATTCCTCATCCTAAAATCAGTGCTTCCCGGGGCATTGTCCCAACAAATAAGTAACTGTAGGAGTACAATTTCGATCTAATTCAAAGAAGCAAACGGCAAGTCCGAGTTAATAAAATAAGAAAAAGAGTACGTTTCGTACTTTTTCACATTTCTAGGATTAAATTAAACAAAAGGATTCGCAAATAAAAGCGCTAATGCTACGACCAGTCCGTAAATTGTTAAAGCTTCCATAAAAGCTAGACTAAGCAATAAAGTACCTCGTATTTTACCCTCTGCTTCTGGTTGTCTCGCAATACCTTCTACAGCTTGGCCTGCAGCAGTACCTTGACCAACCCCAGGTCCAATAGAAGCAAGCCCTACGGCCAATCCAGCAGCAATAACGGAAGCGGCAGAAATCAGTGGATTCATAGTAAGTTCCTCGTAAAAAAAAAAATGGTTAATGATATAATCAACCAATGAATTATTACTTATTTTTTTTTTCATTCAATCCACAATCACAGACGAAACAGAAGGACTTATATTGGAATCCATCTAATGCTGTGGGCTGGAAAAACACAATATACTGGAAAAAATATAGAAAAGAGAAATAGAAAAATGGATATAATTTCTATAATATAATATTATAATATGAATATTATATATTAATTATATGTATATTAATAGGGATAGCCAGCCCCTATACTATATAGCATAGCTAGCGAATAGCTAATATCACATATACATTTGTTTCTTCCATAACGGAAACAGCCCCCATTTTATATTGAATCAGACTCTAAAATCATTTCATTCTGCGAAACATACGCGGGGGCTGGACTTATAGACATTACATATATCTAGTTTAACCCCCTACCCCCTAACCCATTTTTTTTTTTTTTATTCTGTATTCCGTAATAGGGTCCGCCCTTCCTCCCGCGGCACTAGGTTATATATACCTATGTATTTGTATTGTATCTATTATGGATTATGTTCCCAACCCGGTGATTGATTATTTTGAATCAACCATGCATGAATTAGGATAAGCTAAAAAAAAAAAGACTATTTTGAAAGCTAGTTAATGATGACCCTCCATGGCTTCGCCTATATAAGCCGCGGCTAAAGTTGCAAAAATAAGAGCTTGAATACCACTTGTAAATAATCCAAGAAACATAACAGGTATAGGAACTACTGAAGGTACTAAAGAAACAAGAACAACAACTACTAATTCATCAGCCAATATATTTCCGAAAAGTCGAAAACTAAGAGATAAAGGTTTTGTGAAATCTTCCAGGATGTTAATTGGTAAGAGTATTGGAGTTGGTTGAATGTATTTCCCGAAATAACCCAATCCTTTTTTGGTAAGACCTGCATAAAAATATGCCACCGACGTGAGTAAAGCTAAAGCAACAGTAGTATTTATATCATTTGTGGGCGCAGCTAACTCCCCATGAGGTAACTGTATTATTTTCCACGGTAAAAGAGCACCTGACCAGTTAGAAACAAAAATAAATAGGAACATAGTTCCAATAAAGGGAACCCAAGGACCATATTCTTCTCCAATCTGAGTTTTGCTCAAGTCTCGAATAAATTCAAGGAGATATTCGAAGAAATTCTGACCGTCGGTCGGAATGGTTTGTGGATTCCGAACAGCTATGATGACTGAACCTAATAAGATAGCAATTACGACCCAAGAAGTGATAAGTACTTGGGCATGGATTTGTAAACCTCCTATTTGCCAATATAAATGTTGGCCTACTTCTACACCCGATATATCGTATAACCCCTTGAGTGTTTTAACGGAACATGGTATAACATTCATATTGTCCTCTGACAGAAATCGAACTTCAAAAATAAATTATTTTGATTCAACCATCTCTTTATCAACTCAACTACTTTCATTATTAATCCTATATTTATATTTAGGATACCGAGAAATCACATGACATAACCTCCCCAGTATTTTTTTTATATTTCTCTCTTTTCAAAATTCAAGAATAGTAACCGATCCAATAAATCTATCGAGTTCAAAAATAATTAATGAATCTTATTATTAATCATAATCAACGATTTCTTATATAGCTAGAACGACCCTCGCAAATTGCGAATACTAATTTGTTAAGAATAAATCGGATTGAAGCTATAGCGTCATCATTGGCTGGAATCGAAATATCTGCGATATCCGGGTCACAATTTGTATCGATTAAACAAATCGTCGGAATCCCCAAAATAACACATTCTTGAAGAGCCGTGTATTCTTCTTGCTGATCAAGGATGATTACAATATCAGGTAACCCTGTCATATATTTGATCCCACCCAGATATGTTTGCAAAGTAGATAATTTTCTCTTTAACATTGCTGCATCTCTTTTGGGGAGACGGTTGAATTGCCCCATCTTTTGTTCTGCTCTTAAGTCCCTGAACTTATGAAGTCTCGTTTCCGTAGTGTACCAATTCGTTAACATACCACCGAGCCATTTTTTATTAACATAATGACACCGAGCCCCTATTGCAGCTGATGCTACTGAATCCGCTGCTTTATTTTTGGTACCGACGATTAAAAAGTTTTTTCCCCGGCTTGCTGCATCAAAAACTAAATCGCAGGCTTCGGATAAAAAACGCGCAGTTCTCGTAAGATTTGTAATATGAATACCTTTACGCTTAGCAGAAATGTAAGGGGCCATTCTAGGATTCCATTTCCTAGTACCATGACCAAAATGAACTCCTGCTTCCATCATCTCTTCCAAATTGATGTTCCAATATCTTCTTGTCATTTTTCCCCACACTTCCTCTTTTTTTTTAGGAGAAAAGGTACCTTGAAATATAAAATTGTTCCGACGGAACCTTCTACCGCGGATTTACCGTTGATACACGGTCCAAACCATTAATTTCTTTTAATTACTTATTTATTTATTATAAAATAAATAATTGGAAAGACAGTTCCGGATAGTTAAAGTAAAAAGAATGAATCTCTTCTTAGTCTTAGGAATCATTAAATCGTGTAAATGATTGTTCTTATGTCTCATGGAAATTGTTTGGGGCGAAAGAACAAAATAATTCTCTATGGTGTAATAAAAGATCTCTCATTTCCGACTCGAATAGATTCTTCCTTTTGATTTCCAAATAAATGTTTTTGTCTTGCCTTGAATGGTGCAGTAATTTTTGGAATCCGGTACCGACAGGAATAATTCCCCCTAGAACAACGTTTTCTTTCAGGCCTTTCAACCAATCAATACGACCTCGTAAAGCAGCTTTTGCTAAAACTCGAGCGGTTTCTTGAAAACTTGCTTCGGATATGAAACTTTGAGTATTCAGAGATGTTCTCGTTATTCCCAATAAGATTGCCCGATAACCGATCGCTTCGTCCAAAGCACGCCCCGCCCGCTCCGCTCGCAAGAATCCTATGAATTCTCCAGGTGAAAAAACATTAGACATTCCATCTTCTGAAACCAACACTTTTGATGTTATTTGACGTACAATAATCTCTATATGTCTATTATGGATCTGTACCCCCTGAGATCGATAAACCTTTTGAATCTTATTAACCAAAGAGATATGACTTTGGGCTATGGTTAGCTCAGCTCCAATCAAGAACCCCCAGGGAATTCCAAGAATTCTCGGTATACGTTCGTTCCAGCTTTCAACTCTCTTTTCGAGGTTTATCGATATTGAATCAATCGAACGCACTTCTAATACTTGTTCTACTTTTGGAAGACCTTGCGTTATGTCACCAGATCTCGATTTTTCATATATAAATGTAACTAATGTCTCTCCTTCATAAAGGATTTTTCCATAATGGCCATGAACAGTTGCTCCCGGAATAGCCAAATAGGGCTTAGCAGATCTTATAACTAAGGAGTCAACATTAACAATTAAAATTTGCCCGGATTTTTTTATGTGTGGTCTGTATTTGAATAGACATACATTTTCACAAATAAATTGTCCAAGACTAATTATTGTGGATGTCTCCTCACAAGAATTGTGATGGAGAAAACACCAATTCAAATGAAATGGATTAAAAATGATGTTACTGCATGGATCGGGATTAAAAATCCTCCTACTTTCATCCATTAAAGAGTATTTAACTATTTGAAGTACTTGGAAAAGTACTTGGAAAGTCTGTTTAAAACTGTCGAGTAGAAAATATTTCTTTAACAAGATCTGATTATGGGTTAATAAATGATAAGATGAATAAAAATTCGCTATTTTAGGTACAAGAGTACCTAAGGGACCCAAGAAATGTCTAATTGGAATTATGGGATCCAATTCTTTTGTCACATTGTTATATTTCGAACCATTGAATGGACCAATTCGAAAACAATTGGATGATGACAAAATTCTCAAAGATCGGGATTCCTTATTTCGACTCAACAATGTACCAATACCAATAGTTCCTTGATATTTGGAAATTGGTTGAATCTTCGACTTGGAATGGAAGGGGTTGAGATTGGTGCGATCTAATCCCTTATCGGAAATCAATCCCGAACCCACCGTATCATACCTTTTTCCACTATACGAAATAGTGGACTTGACTAACTCCATTCTTATGAAATCGCGAATTAGATCAGTCGCCCTTACCTCAACAAGGGAAGCATGAACCTTTTTTATGGAACCGTTTTGTTTTTGGTTCCAATTCAATACTAAGCAAGTCCGAACTAATTGAATACTTGTGTGAAAAATTCCTCGAATTGACTTGCCATATCCATAAAGGATATAATTGACAACTCTAAGTTGGACATTATCCTTTTCCTGCAAGAGATCCTGAGGGAAAAGTGTTGCTAAATTTATCCCATCAGCTATTTCATATGTGACTACGGGCCGAACCAAAACAAAATACTTTTTTTTTGTAGGTGTGATCCGTTGGACATAGATCCAATTTTTCAATTTTTTTGATTCCTTAGAATTTTTTTTTCCCGTTCCTGGTGGTATCAAAATACCACTGTGCCTGGATATCTTATCCGTCTCTCCAGGAAAATGAATATCTCCAGAAAAGATTTTTAGTTCAATACTTTTTTTTTTTCTCTCCACTCGGACTAATCCACCTATTTGGCTTCTTGTATTTAAAGCAAGTCGTGTATCTATTCTAATGATACTACTGTTCCGGACCATTATGGACGAGGATCCGGGTAAAATATGTACTTCTTCGGGAATGAAAAAAACCCGATCTACTTTCATTTGGTATTTCAGACTAAATTCTTTTGCTCCTTGATACTCAATCAAATCCTCTTTTTTTATGATTGAATCTACCTCTGCGGTACCATATTTAGTAATTCCGAAACTGCTTCTTATGTATCGTGGATCATCAAAAAAAGCAAAAATACTATTTTTACATAAAACACCATTTATGGGTATTTCAATCGAAATACCAAAACAGGGTATTAGTTCTTTTTCTCGTTCTTGATCATATTGTAATGGGATGATGAATCTATTTCTTCGCCTTTTCGCCAAGAAATCAGAATTCTCTTGGAGAATAGAAGGATATATGAAATTCCAATGACCATTGGATCTAATTTGATCATATATTGAATAGTCAAGAATTTCCCCATCTTTTTTACTAGAAGTATCCAACAATTTATGTCTTACTCGATCATTAGTCATTGGAAATTCAGAGGTATATCTGTCTTCGACAGAAAAAGAATGAACATTTATTTGATCTTGATCCTTGTGGAGCGAAAAAGAAACTATACTAGATCTGCGCGGACCTCCTGCTAATATCCATAAATGACTTGTTTTTGGTAATAGATGAACGTTACCATATGTATATTCGGGTGCATGGTAGACATCGGTACTCCAGTGCATTTCTCCCTCTGATTCAGAATAAATATGTTTTCGTACCCTCTCTGTAAAATGAAAAGTGGATGTTTCGGCACGAATCTCAGCAATCACTTGTTCTGATTCTACATATTGATCATTTTGGACTAAAATAAAACTCTTTGGTGGAATATTCACATTATGCATAATATCCCGACTCTCAACAGTTACATACAAATCCATGGAACATAAAAAAGCAGGATGCCCATGAAGAGTACGTGTGGGATGAACCAAATCCTCATTGAATTTTATTTTTCCATTAGAAGGAGCTCGTACATGTTTGGCAGTACCGCCCGTGAATACTCCGCCGGTATGAAAAGTTCTTAATGTTAGTTGAGTCCCGGGTTCTCCAATTGATTGTCCCGCAATAATACCTACAGCTTCTCCCAATTCGGCCAGGTCGCCATGAGTGGGACTCCGGCCATAACATAATTGACAGATCCAAGATGTACTCCTGCACGTAAAGGGAGTTCTAAT